TTTATAACGCGCTCTATTTTTTTTTGACAAATAAGCCAGCAACCGTTGACGTTTTCCCAGAATTTTCCGCAGACCTCTCTGAGATAAATAGTCTTTTTTGTGCAATTCCAAATGTGAAGTAAGTCTACGTATCTTATTGGTGAAACTTACTACTTGAAATTCAACAGATCCTCTGTTTTCTTTGTTTTCTTCTTGTTCTTGAAAAATAATTGAAATAAATGAATTTTTTACCATAAAATAATTTCACACTCCCCTTTTTACAGATATTGATTTTATTAAGCAGTAATAATAATGTCGGAAATTTTAATGTAGTATACACAATAATCAGAATTTCTTTATAGACTCCTGATTTTATCAATTAATAAATCCTATTTTGGAGTTCATTTGTATAGTGATACAAAAAGACGATACCAAATAGTTTAGTACGAAGATTCTGTTGATTAATTTCTAGCTTTAATTGATACGACATTTTTCCTACGTCATTTCCTTATTATTGCACTATCCTAGACTGGAATGTAAGACAGTGCATATGTTCATTTGGTTGCTTGCATATAACATGGATATATTTAGATCACGGACAGAAAAATCTGATTGATAGAACAACAGAATATCTAGTAAACTCAAAATTTTTAATCATGGATACATATATATCCTTAACATACTCAAGCGGCTCCCATTATTGGTATCAAACCAATAGCGATTCATACAAGCTAAATCTTCTAATCGATAATTAGGCCAAAAAAAGAACTTGAATTTAATTAATTCATTTTTTTTTATGTCAAAATGTTGATTTTCATCCAAAAATTGATTCCATTTTTTTATCTTGTTCTGGTTGTAAACTAATGTGTTTCTATCCACACCAGTGTTATTCTTTAAATTCAAATTGAAAGAAATGAGAATTCTTAATTCTCTACGGCGTCTAGACGATAAAATTTTTTCAGGAACAAGCAAATCTGAATTCTTTTTGTCTGTATTTTTAGCAACATTTTTTTGTTTTTGGTATCTTTGATTACTTTGGTGCTTACTTTTATGAACCAATGAAATACCTATGATTTGATACATAAAAAACTGTCCGTCATTTTTTAGAGATAGGCGGGCAGGTTCCATAATTAATATTCCTGTTTTCATTAATTGTGTAAGATTTAAATGCCTACTCATTATATCCAGATCCATTTCTTTCCTTTGAATATAGGATATAGTAATTTTTCTGACATTTATCAGGCTAAGTAGTAGACCATATATCTGGATATTATTCATTATTTTTTGATTCAATTGATTCAAACGTCCAGCCCATCTTAATTGCAAAGGAAAATCTCCTTTAAGGAATATTTTTAGTTTTTCGATGGATTCCAAAAAATATTCTTCAATATTGTTTTGATTATTTAATTCAAAATATTGTTTTGAATTTGATGGGCTAAAATTGAAAAAATCCTCTTCTTGCTTTCCGTTGATATTTTGATTTTCACTAAAATTGGGATTGATATTCAAATTAAAAAGAAGTAATTTGCTTGGGATAAACCAAGGTTTCTCTTTATATTTATGATAAAGTATCACAAACTTTGGAAAGAAAAAAACTTTCGGATTCGATATGAGGCAATTTAAGATTAAGATTTTTTCATTCATTCCCATCCAATCAAAAAATACCTTTTTGTAATTTATTTCCGAATTTGAATCAATCGGAAGATAAAAAAGACCATTATTATGAATTTTATCCTTTATTTGGTCCTTATTAGGTTCAACCTTAATATTTTTATTAATTTTATACAAAAATTTTCTATCTTTATTTTTTTCCATATATATAATATCGCTTTTTCCTAGATAATTCTTGCTAGGAATATTCTTGAGTATGCTAAAAAATTTTTCTTTATTTCTGGTGGAATTTTCTTGGTTATTATTTGTTTCTAATGATGATCTATAAATATAGTAGTTATTCTTAGTTTCAGAATGAATATATTTATATGATAAAAGATCATATCTATAGTTTTTTTGAAAATTCTCCTCTTTATTTGGTAATAAATAGACTTTCGAATTTTGTTTTTTTTTTGAATCAAGTAATTGGTCTTTTTCAGAGGAATAGCATTTGTTTAAATCTTTATTTTGAGACGTATGGCATTGGTTGATTCTATTTCGCCATTTTTTGGGGATTAATCTAGACGATGTAATCTGAGATAAATCGTATTGATAATGACCTCTTAACCAGTTTTTCCATGGATTCATTCCATAATTTGGAAGTTTATTATGTCTTAATTCGGAATGAAATATTCCTTGTCGTCCAAAAAAATCCTTTATTTCAGTCTTAAGAAAAAAAGACGGTCCATTATATTGAAGAATAGATCTTAACTTATTGAAGTTAATAATCTGGGTTTGTGATAATTTGAAAAATACATATTTTTGTGACAAGTAAGATAAATCAAAAAAAATATCTGACTTCCGCTTACTATTTCTAAGATTATCAAAAGCCCTTTTTATAGTCATAGACAAAATAAAGTCAATTTTATTT